TGTTGTATTAGATCTAAGGGTTCTTTCTTGACCTAACTACCTAACTAGAAGTTATAATATGGAAAGACAAAATGTGGAACCTATAAAGGAAAAGATAATAGGAATTTTTTAGAATCTAATTGAACCAAAATACAGATTTTATTTTTTCGAGTGATCTGATCGTGCGATATCTTTTTTTTTTCTCATTCGAGATACTATGTGAATGAACCTACTATTGAATCTAATGAGTTAAAATTAAAGTAAAAAGTAAAAGAAAAGATTTTATTGTTATAAGGGCACTCTTCGTTCCAAAATATAAAATGTATTCGATACAATTAAAAAAGAAATGATCAAAATAGAAATGATTTTCTAATTTTGTTTCATAGTGACGCAAAGAAAGTTTCATTTTTGAATGAAGTTACACGGCACAGTTCTTATTTTATTATTAGTTTACTCAAGAGTTGCTCAATGAATCTGTTGATTCGGAATCACGGTATGGGTAGATGCCACAGATAATGAATCGATTTCTTTTTATACCTCTGTCACTCTATCTTTGTTAGTGCCGCCTATAATAATTGATTGATGAATCAAAAACTTTCAATTTAACTTATTCTTTCAATTGGTATTTTTGTTTATCCTCGTATCTCGCAAAAATGGAAACTTAGGTAAGTGCTTTATAAACATATGTATAATAAAGAACATATTTCATTTAGCTCCTTCATGCCTACTATAACTAGTTATTTCGGTTTTCTACTAGCGGCTTCAACTATAACCTCAGTCCTATTTATTGGTCTAAGCAAGATACGACTTATTTGAAATTAATCGAATAAACAATTCATAAAGAGAAACCTTTCCGTGAGATTCCATGTATTCTATGAGTTCCTTACCGTGTCAATTGCCAATTCTTGGTCATTGCGATTCATGGGCAATTCGGATTAAGATTTAGGGATAGATATTACCTCTCTTTTCCCCTTTTCAAACAAATTGAAATGAAATGATTGAAGTTTTTCTATTTGGAATCGTCTTAGGTCTAATTCCTATTACTTTGGCTGGATTATTCGTAACTGCATATTTACAATACAGACGTGGTGATCAGTTGGACCTTTGATTAATTAACATCTCTTTTTTTGATTGACCTCCTCTTTTCTTTATTCTTTAATCCACAGGAGGTCAAATTCAGATTGCTGTTCAAGTTAGTGAAGTTAGTTCAGTGTAATTCCAACTAACAAAAACGGAATCACGCTCTGTAGGATTTGAACCTACGACATTGGGTTTTGGAGACCCACGTTCTACCAAACTGAACTAAGAGCGTTTTCTTATCACAATAGATAAGACTATAAAGAAAAGGATTCTTTTTGTAACTCCAACACATCTTGTATGCATATACTATTATAGTATCATAAAATGAAAAATTATGTATATCCAATTTTAATTGATCTCAATTGATTCTTCGTTACTGCTCAGAGGAGAAGTAATAGGTAGGGATGACAGGATTTGAACCCGTGACATTTTGTACCCAAAACAAACGCGCTACCAAGCTGCGCTACATCCCTTTCAATTGGTCTACAGTGTCATTGTAGAGAATACCTGTCTTGTTTTCCACATCCTTATTTCCTCCATTGATATACACAATTTTTCTTCCCATTTCTTCTTTTTTTTTTTATCATATTATTATATATTAACATATAATAATAAAAGACTTATATACATATAAAATATGAAACCCACCCTAAAAATGAAATAAAAAATAAATGAATATTTTTGGGGAATGCTCAGGAGTAAAGAAACTTCTTTTTATGTTTTAAGAAAAAGAAAATCTTATCTAGCGAATCTTCAATTTGAATCGGGAATTCTGTGTACAAATACAAGTGGTCCATATGCATCTGATCATATATGTATTACCATTATGTATTACAATAAATAAGGAGGATTTTAAATGCGAGATCTAAAAACATATCTTTCCACGGCACCGGTACTAAGTACTATATGGTTCGGGTCCTTAGCAGGTCTATTGATAGAGATTAATCGTTTATTCCCGGATGCGTTGACATTCCCTTTTTTTAATTAACATGAGAAGGGGTGAAGAATATTAGAGATACAATCAAATATCTGTGACTAATTCCTTTCCCCCTCCTCTTTTTTTCTCTTTTTTAGAATTTTATAAGGGAGGAGTAAGAGAAAGAATAAAAGTGGATTTAACCTCAGCGAAACTCGGGTTCAGACTCGAATCAAATTAAGAATAGAGGGAAAACGTAAATGTAAATGTTGGTCTAGTGCAAGAGTATCATACAAGATCCTTAAATTAAATACTGTACTGCGATTAGAAATATAGTTATAGTTAGAAATCATTGTATTACTTATTATTTACTATTACTCTATTGATATTGATTACAACGAAATCCTTCATATCATAATTGGATTTTGAGTTAGCAACTTCTATTTTTTTTCCTTACTTTCTTCGGATCGAAAATAGAAGACTTGAATGAATAAAAAAAAAACAAAGGAGGTTCATGGCCAAGAGTAAAGATGCCCGAATAAGGGTTCTTTTGGAATGTACTAATTGTGTACGAGGCGGTGTTAATAAGGAATCAACAGGCATTTCCAGATATATTACTGAAAAAAATCGACACAATACGCCCGGTCGATTGGAATTGCAAAAATTCTGTCCCTATTGTTATAAACATACGATTCATGGGGAGATAAAAAAATAGATCGAACCGAGGGCCTGTGTGTCACCCTTCCAAGGAACAGTAAAAATAATATAGTAAAATAATATAGTATATAATATTATATAATATATATAACATATATTTAAATAGAAATAAACCAAATCCTATTTCTGAATTCTAATTCATTTTTGATCCGAACGAAATAGGATTTTCGGGATAAGGAATAAACAAACCATGGATAAATCCAAGCGACCTTTTCTTAAATCCAAGCGATCTTTTCGTAGGCGTTTGCCCCCGATCCAATCGGGGGATCGAATTGATTATAGAAACATGAGTTTAATTAGTCGATTTATTAGTGAACAAGGAAAAATATTATCTAGACGAGTGAATAGATTGACTTTGAAACAACAACGATTAATTACTATTGCTATAAAACAAGCTCGTATTTTATCTTCGTTACCTTTTCTTAATAATGAGAAACAATTTGAAAGAACCGAGTCGACCGCTAGAACTACTGGTCTTAGAACCAGAAATAAATAGGCTTACTCTTCAATTGAATCGAAATTCCAATTCGAACTCAAACGCGGATTTGATGTTTTGTTCGAAAAATCTAAGAATCGAGATTTGATTGTTGTGTTGTAAGAAACAAAAATAATCGGGGAAGAAGAAGAAATCCTTTTTTTTTTTATTGAACATATTCCTTCATTTTGACGACTTTATCATATTTTATCATACTAATTTAGAATCTACCTTCCCGGAGTTCATTCTCCGGGGAACTCCATTTATTTAAATCATTAAATCATTCCGGTGAATTCTTTACAATCTCTTTATTTTATGATCTCATTGGAAATCATATAAAGACAATTCCTATTGGATATAGCTATTTGTGCAAGTATTTTACGATTAAGAAGTAACTGCCTCTTGTACAGATCGTGTATAAATCTACTATAACTATAGGATGCCCCATTCTCGTGAATTACTGCATTTATCCGAGTGATCCACAAACGACGAAAATCTCTCTTTTGCCGATCTCTATCCCGATGAGTCGAAACCAAAGCTCTGATTTTCTGTTGAGTAATAGTTCGAGTAAGTCTTGAATGGGCTCCTCGAAAGCTTGATGTAAATAAACGAATTTTTGTTCTACGTCTACGAGCTATATATCCTCGTCTAGTTCTGGTCATTGAATAAATGAAACTTTGATGAATAACTAATTGATTTCCTTTCTTTCAGTTATCCTTGTACCCTTTCCTGGTCTATTAATAACAAAGCGGATTCTTCCAATGTATAAAATAAAAATTCCAATGGCTTTTGCTACTATAACCTTCCCGACCACGATTTTTTTTTCTTTTTTCTATGCATTTCACCTCGAAATAAGAAATAGTATTGATACTAGGTATCAAAAACATAGTAAATTAACTAAAAAAGTAGTCAATTTGAAATTAAATGGATAAAGAAATAGTGGGTTCCATCGTTTCTATGGTTACTTCTTAAACGGTGAGGTCCTTTCTATACACCGGAGCTCCTTCCTTCATTTAATAAATCTTATTGGTAACTTGTACAGTTCACACTCTTTGGCTCTACCCATGAATTATCCAGTAATAGGTCTTTCACAATGAGATCTACCTATACAGTAACGGTATTTAATTATGAAGGTTAGCTAAGTAGCTGACCCTGTTAGTCCGTTCTTGCAAGAGTGGGAGCCTAATCTTTCTGCTGATTTTCCCCGCTTAATGGATAACCCTTTTGCCAATGGGGAATTGCTTATTATCTTAAATTTAGGTGATTGTATTTGCACCGACGGAAACCATAAATTTCATACACAATACACAATAGGGGAATATGATAGATCTTTTTTTTTTAGTTTAGATAGTGAATGGAGTTCTTCCATTCTATTCACTGGTACTGATCATTGATACTGGAAAAGTTGTTTTTCGTCCCAGTCCATGATCTGAACGAGTCGCACATACACCCTAGTACATGTTCCTCGGCGCTGAGGACACCCCCGAAGAGCGGGGGATTTCGTGACATTTCTGATTGGCTGTCTTGTGTTTCTAATAAGTTGTTTAATAGTTGGCATGCTGAATCATATACATAATGTACTGGTTTAGATCGATCCTAACCGGATGATTATGAATTACCCCCATTTTATTTAATTTAATGAAAATGAAACCCGGTAAGAAGATCTCAAATCACGGATTTGCACGAAATCCTTTCTTTTTTCATTGAACCGCTACAAGATCAACAATTCCATGAGTTTGGGCTTCTGTTGCTGACATAAAAACATCCCTTTCCAGGTCTTCGGATACAACCCATAAGGGTTTGCCCGTTCTTTGTACATAAACCTTTGTGATGATTTCGCGCAGTTTCAGTAGTTCTTCCGCTTCCATGACAAATTCTCCGGCTTGTGCCTCATAAAAAGCGGCAGCCGGTTGATGGATCATTACCCTGATGATATAACATAATAAATGATTTCTCTATCTCGTATGATGAGTCGAAGAGAAGAGATAAAGAATAACAAGAAAAAAAGATAGAATTGAACAACCGTACAGGCATCTTTTGCGAATTGCATACGGCTCTACAATGGAATTGACTTTTACCTGCCATCGAAAAATGTAGGATCTGTCAGATCCAGATCGGTAAATGATCCAATTACCACCCTTCCTTTCGGAGAAGTTAAAAAATACTATGATGGCTCCGTTACGTTATATATTTATTTCCTCTATGATTCAGCAATCCCAAAGTTTCTTTTTGATCTGATCAAATAAAATAAGAACCAAATAAGATTATTTTTTATTTTCGTATCCTTTCATAACATAAAGATTGTTAAGAGCCTTCTGGTGTGAAAACAAAAAGTTTGTGACGCTGAAACGGACTCCCGATAGATAAGATAAAATCGGAAATACCCTTTATCTCATACTTCTCTTTCGATACATAATCTAATGTTTTGAAAAAAAAAACAATAAAGAATTTTCTCATATCGAATTCGAAGTGCCATGCTATTATTACTTAATATTCATATTTCATATGGCGAAGGCATAGTCTGCTTTTTTCTATCAAATAAAAAACTCATTGGCGCCAAGCGTGAGGGAATGCTAGACGTTTGGTAATTGTTCCTCCGACCAGGATAAAAGATCCCATTGAAGCGGCTAATCCCAGGCATATTGTATGTACCTCTGGTGGCACAAATTGCATAGTATCATAAATAGCTATTCCGGGTAGTACCCATCCGCCAGGAGAATTTATAAAAAAATACAGATCTTTGTTTTCATCCTCTATACTGAGATATATCATAAGACCAATAAGTTGATTCGAGATCTCGCTCTCAACCTCTTGGCCTAAAAAAAGTAATCTTTCTCGATAAAGTCGGTTGATTAGGATAAAATTGTATCCCTCAGGAACCGTACATGCACCTTTTGATGCATACGGTTCTAAAAAAAATCGCGAAAAAGAATCAATGTGTAGATTCCAGCCCTCTTTTTTTCATAGCAAGCTCTTTCTAAAACGAGGGGGCTTTTTCTTCGATTTTTCAAGAAAGATGAGTTTTGACCCTTCCATATAATATATATAAATATATATAAAATAAAAAAAAAAAAAAAGAATTCATTAAACTTATCGAACTAACTTATCATTGATGTATTGTCTCATCGAGATCCGATCCAAATCACGATGTCATTTTCTTGTTTCTAAATGGGCCTTCTTAATTTTTTTAGGTTTATGCTCTACTCCGGGTAAAGATCCGATCGACTTCGATTTGCACATATAGGACAAATGCCCCCAATACCACTTCTTTTTACTACAACTTCCTTTTTTTATTTATTTCATGTCTTCACCAAATATTCGACGTATTCATCCTATTACTCGATTGATTAACAGTTTGAGATCACTCCTATTTCTATTTATAAATAAAATCATTTATGATACAATATAGTAATCATATATTACCAATTGGGTTTTTTATAAACGGAGCCTGTATACTTCATTTTATTGATCCAACTAAGCCAACCATAAATTATTTGATAATATTAATCTGGATCCCCCCAAAAATAAAATGGATCTAATTGAACTTCACGCTCCAAATTGTTGATGATTCAATCAATCTTTCTTGGGCGAAACAGAGGATATCTCGATCGAGGGAGAGAACGGGAAAATACCATATGACCCAATATATCTGACAAGCCGCACTATACGTCAATCCAAGATATATCGTCCTCTCCAGGATTTCGAAAAGGCACTTTTGGAACACCAATAGGCATAAAAAAACAGAAAAAAGAATTTAGTACTTTATTTCACTTTGGTATGGAAACGTAACAATGAGTTTATTGTCTTCATAATATTGGCCTTCATCATATTTTATCCTTAGATTGGATAAGTTCATAAAAGAAGACAGAATGAATAAAGGAAAATTTTTACGAATAGGGCCTTCGAATGATGAACAAGTATGGGTGCATTCACTCATAGAAAATGGGATCAACCCCCATTGCGTATTGGTACTTATTGGGTATAGAATAGATCTGTTTATCTTTGTTCCTACGAACAGAATTGTTCCATTAGTACCAACAGAATAGAACAAATACAAATATTAACATTAACCCTTGCTTCGAGATAATCCACTGAAAAGAGAATATCAATAGCATAGTTTTTTCTAATGCAATAAAGTTACATAGTGTCTATTTTTCTTTGATAAAGAGGTATTTCCATGGGTTTGCCTTGGTATCGTGTTCATACTGTCGTATTGAATGATCCCGGTCGATTGATTTCTGTCCATATAATGCATACAGCTCTGGTTGCTGGTTGGGCCGGTTCGATGGCTCTATATGAATTAGCAGTTTTTGATCCCTCTGACCCCGTTCTT